TTTATATTGAAAACGCTTAGTTTTATCTAATAATTAAAGCTAATAAAGGTAAACTAAATATTTAGATCGAGGCGTAAGTAATTTTTACGAAAAATAAAAAAATTAAGGTGTAACCTTATTTATTCCCTCAAAAGAAAACTTATTTTAAAAATTATTAAATTTTTAAAATTGCTTAAATATTAAAGATTTATGTAAAAACAAAAGCGAATTGAAACATCTTAGTAGCTTGGAAAAAAATCAAAAGAGAGTTCGAAAGTAATGGCGAATGAAATCGAATCAGTTTAAGGTTAATAATTTTAAAATAATGAAATGTTGCTCATTTGAAACAAAGTAAATAATTAAGGCTTGTAATTGCAAAATTATTTTCCGTTGATCGAAGCGTAAGAAACTATGTTTCGTTGTAGAATTAACTACTTAACAAAAAATCTAAATTTTTATAGTGTAAAGTACCGTGAGGGAAAGTAATTAACTTTGGGTAGCCTTTAATTTATTAGCTTATTAACAATTTTTTTAATAAAAATGTGTACCTTTTGCATTATGGTTCAGGGAGTTAAATTTAATAGCAAGCTTAAGTAAAATTATAAAGCGTAAAAAAATTGTTTTGGTAGTTATTAAATTTAGACACGAAACCGCTGTGATCTAATCAAATTCAGGTTGAAAATTTAGTAAAAATAAATGGGAAGACCGAAGTAGTGTTTGTTGCAAAAAACTTATGTGAAATTTGATTTGGAGTGAAAGGCTAATCAAACGCGGCGATTGCTTGTTTTCTGCGAAATTTTTTTTAGAAAAGCGTTTAAAAATTAAATTTATAAGGTAAAGCACTGGTTTTTTTGAGGTTGATTAATTTCATTACAAGATTTTTCCAAACTCTGAATTTATAGATAATATTTTAAACAGTCAGATTGTTAGCGAGAAAGTTGATAATCAAGAGAGAAACAACTCCAAATGATTTTTAAGGTTTTAAAATAAACTTTTAAATAAAGAAAATTTTTAGTTTGAACAACATTGAAGTAAGCTTAGAAACAGCTATCTTTTTTATAAAAACGTAACAGTTTCAATGCAAACACAAAAAATTGTCCAAAATATAATGAAATTTAGGTTTTACCGAAAAATCATAATAAATATAAAGTATTTATTGGTAGCAGAACGATTTGTTTTTTTTTACCTTTTTGTGAAAAATTGTATGTAAAAACTCAAATTCGATAATCCTGAAATTAGTAACAAAAAAAGTTATAAAACTTTTCACCAGATATTTTAGGTTTTCTTCGTTAAATTATATTTCGTTGAGTTATACGAACTCTTATTTTTAGGTAAATACTTTAAAAAGATGAGCAATTGTAAGGCATATCAGATTTTATTAACAATTAAATTCTTATCAAAAACAAGAATAATGAGCTTTTTCTTTATTTAAGGTTAAAAGATTTCGCAAGTGATTCTTCGGGAAAAATTGAACTTGATTTTTGTCTTACAAAAATTCGTATTTAAACCAAAAAAGGTTAATTTGTTTAGCAAAATAATGGTGTAAAAATTAAAGAAAAATATGGAACTCGGCAAACTAGCTCCGAACCTTAGGAAGAAGGAGTGGCAATTTTAACAAATAAATTGCTGTAAAAAAAGGAAATCCACAACTGTTTATTAAAAACACATGATCATGCTAATTTTTAAAAGAAAGTATATGATCTGACTTGTGCTAAATGCTTGAAAATTGAAAAAAAAATTGTTTTGCTTTTTTATAAAAACGAGCTAATAGCAGTCTTATTCCTGAGGATTGTAATGTAGCGAAATTCCTTGTCCACTAAATATGGTCCCGCATGAATCAAGTAATGATGGATTTGCTGTCATGTTTTTCTGTTTTGTGAATTTGAAGTAGGAGTGCAGATTCTCTTTTCCAAAATTAAGACGAAAAGACCCTATAAAACTTTACTAAAAACAATTATTGCTAAAATTCAACATTCTGTTCAGAGTAAACAAGAGCTTATGAAATTTTTTATTTAAAAAGTTGAAGCGACGCTGAGAAATTGTTCTTTATTGGATTAAAGCTAATTTTTTAAAAAGACAGTGATTGTTCGTTAGTTTCTTTGGGGCGAAGTTCTTTTAAAAGGTAACAAAGAAGTGCAAAGGCAAATTAATTTGAAAAATTTCATTTTAAAACGAAAAAGTATATATTTGCTTAACTGTAAGGTTGATATACCAAGCAGAAATTAACGTTGGCTTTATTGAACCAACTTTTTTGATTAAAAAAGAAGTTGTTCATCAGATAAAAGTTACTTTAGGGATAACAGAATTATAAAAATCAAGCGATCAGAGCGAAATTTTTGTTTGTGACCTCGATGTCGATTTGTGGTATCCTCGAGGCGAAGAAGTTTCGAAGGGTTTAACTGTTCGTTAAATAAAACCGCACATGAATTGGGTTTAAAACGACGTAAGTCAGTTTTGTTTCTATCTAATTTTGGATTAAAACTGAGGGGGTTCTTGTTTAGTATGAGAAGAATAATAAGAAGAAGCAAATTGTGATTGGTTATTTTCTAAAAATATTCAACTAGCAACGCTTTATAAAATAAAAAATGAAAGCATCTATTTTTATTTAAGTTTTCCCCAATAAAGGTTTTATTTCTTTATAAAATGCTAAAAATAGTAGTTTAAGACTAAAACTTAGATCGGCAACTAGTTTTTCTTGTAAATTTAAGCTTAGTTGTACGAATTAATTTAAATTAATACTTAGTCTTTTAGGTTGAAAATGTAGTTATTTAAAATAATAATTTGGTTACAAATTTTGAATTTTCTTTTTATAGAAAAAACTACAATAATGAATTTGATTCTGGTTCAGATTGAACGTTATTAAAATATATATGATATGCAAATTTAACTTTTTTAAAGTAGTGAAGTTGGGAGTAATGAAAAAGAAAGTGATCCTAAATTTGGTTTAAAAACCTATTGTAAAAATTAACTTTGTTTAGTAAAACGCTTTTTTAAGATTAGATTTAGTAAGCCTAAAATTTATTATTTCAAAGATCTTTAACAATTTTTAACGAAAACTTTGTCCCGTTGGCTTTGAAATAACAGCCAAATTTTTAAAAATCGCAGTCAAGAATATTGAACAATTAAGGAAACTTAGATTCAGTAATTTTAAATGAAAAACTTTTTATAAAAGTTAGTAACTTTACTTTAAATTTCGAAAACTTAAACAAATAATGATTGTTTAAGCAAAAATTCTGACAAATTTTCGTGCCAGATGTCTCGGTAAAACGTATAGAATAAACGTTAATCAAAAATACTTGGCGTAAAATGCTAAAAGATTGCGATTTAATTAAAAAAAAGAACCAATTGATAATATTGTTATATTTTTTTACGAATTAATCGCTAGAGTTATTGTTAAGAAAATGGAATAAACTTAGTAAAGATAAAATTTTTTTATAAAGTTTGGAACATCAAATGCTAAAGCAATTTTCTAACAATTGAAATGTAACTATTGTTACTAATAACTGACTTTTTTAATTGCTAAAGTTTGAGTAGCAAAAGGAATTAGAGACTCCTGTAGTTCAAACCTTCACCGATGAAATTTTTTTTTTAACGAAAAATAGTTAACACAAAATTTTCTGCCTGAACAGTACGGTCGCAAGGCTGAAATTTAAAGAATTAGATGAGAAAAAATATAATTCGTGGATTATGTTACTTAATTCGAAACAACGCGCGAATCTTACCAATGTTTGCATAAAAATAAGTTTTACACTATTTAGTGTTTAGAAAACCCTTTTTTCATATTTTTCATTTTTACAAATGTTGCATGGTTGTCGTCAGTTCGTGTTGCAAAATGTACGATTAATTTCGTAAACGAGCGAAACTTATTTTTTTAATTATTACACAGTTTGAATTTAAAATTCTTGTTCTAAAAAATTAAAAAAATCACTTATTGAAAATAAGATGAAAAAGTAAATGACGTCTAAATCTTTATGACTTTTATGCGTTGGGCTGTAAATGTAATACAATAAAAATTACAAAAAGAAGTTATTTTTGCAAAAATTAACAAACCTTTAAAAGTTTTTCCAGTCCGGATTAAATTTTGAAACTTAAATTTATGAAGTAGGAATGAATAGTAATGATTTTTAAGCATTAAAATCGTGAATTAAAATAAATTTTTTTTTTACTTATCGCCCATCATCTCATGAAAGAGAATTTAGCTAAAATTTTATTAATTTATATTTTTCAATTTTATAAATAAATTAAATTTATTTTGATTTTTATATAAAATGCTAAATATAAATTATTTAGAAAAAGGTAAGGTTCTTAATTGTGAGCAAGTTGTAACAAAGTAGCCGTTGATGAATCAGTGGCTGGAATTAGAAAAAAATATATTTCGGTCAAATTAAAGGTAGATGGCTGAGTTTGGTTTAAGGCGTATGTTTTGAAAACATATTAATTCTTTGAATTACGCAAGTTCAAATCTTGCTCTGCCCGATTTATTAACAAAAAACGGTGACTCATAAAATTTTTCAACAACTAATTTCGCAAATTATAAACGCTTACGAGCGTAAAAAGCCAAATATCCAAATCAATTATTGCGCTAATACATTACAATTAGTCAATTTTTTAAAAGAAGAAGGCTTAATTCGTGGAGCAACTATAATTACGAAACCTAAAAAACTAAAGATTTTAGTTTATTTAAAATATAATAGCAATTTAGAGCCGGCAATTGCTCAAAGTAGAAACATAAGTCGTACAAACCATTCTACATTTTTGACCTTATCAAACGCAAATGCGCTTTTTAGGAACTTTAATTTAGTAGTCTTTAGTAACAAAAACTCAAAAATTACTAAGAAATCTTTCAGAAAAAATAACTCGGTTGTGTTCTTATTAAAATAAAAAAGAATGTAGCCAAATTGGTTAAGGCTGCAGTTTTTGATACTGCCATTTTATTGGTTCAAGTCCAATCATTCTTGAATAGTTATGATAAAATAGTTTAATTAGATTTTAAAGTATTTATGGTAATTCTGTTTTTAGCTTAAGTGGATAAAGCATTGATCTTCTAAATCAATAATAAAGGTTCAACTCCTTTAAAACGGATTTCTTTAGTACTTAAGTTTCAAAATTAAAATTCTTTTTTATAAAAACTCCGCTTAAATAAGTTAACTAAAGATACCTAAAAAATAAGATTATATAACTTTTTCAAAAAATTGATAAGTTTCGCAATTTTATAAAGGTAATGAATTTCTAATAATTAATGGTTTTTTTAGAGTTCGATTCTCTATAATTAAATGTTTATTTATATTTTATAACACAGCGACCTTAATGATGTCAATTCATTATAATAACGCTTGAGTGACGCGTTGATTATTTTCAACAAATCACAAAAATATTGGAACTTTATATTTTGTTTTCGGAGCTTTTTCGGGAGTTTTAGGTTTTATTGTTTCAGTAGTTATGCGTCTAGAATTATCGCAAGCGGGTGACGCTTTTTTAGCGGGAAACTATCAATTGTATAATGTATTAGTTACAGCCCACGCGTTCTTAATGATCTTTTTTTTTGTTATGCCAACAGCGATTGGAGGGTTTGAAAAAGCTTTATTATAATAGGTTTTATTCTAAATTCGTGTAAGTCTTGAACCTGCTTACGCGAATTTAACTTAAATAAAGAAAAATAAATTTTTGAAATAATAGCGTTTTGTAGACGTTTTTTATTCTTTAATATTAAAATTTTATTTTATAAAGACAGGGGGTATAGCTCAATTGGTTGAGCGTTTGTTTTGCAAATAAAAGGTTATTGGTTCGAGTCCAATTATCTCCATTTTTTGTTTTTTTGCTCTCCTATATTTTTAAGTCTAAACGATGATTATTTCATTAAAGAAAAATTCTATTGTTCAATTAATTAACGCACATTTAATTGATTACCCAACTCCATCTAACATTTCATATTGATGAAATTTTGGATTTTTAGCCGGAATGTGTTTAGGTATTCAAATCGTTACAGGAATTGCTTTAGCAATGCATTATACACCTCACGTAGATCTAGCTTTTTTAAGTTTAGAAAATATTATGCGAGATGTTAATGGTGGATGATTGTTACGTTACCTTCATGCAAACGGTGCATCGATGTTTTTTATTGTGGTTTATATTCATATTGGTCGAGGTTTATATTATGGTTCTTACGCTGAACCGCGTGGATTAGTGTGAATCTTAGGAACAGTGATCTTATTACTAATGATGGCAACAGCTTTTATGGGGTACGTATTACCTTGAGGCCAAATGTCTTTTTGAGGTGCTACAGTAATTACAAATTTATTCAGTGCTTTTCCAATTGTAGGAAGTAAAATTGTTACTTTACTATGAGGAGGGTTCTCTGTAGATAATGCAACTTTAAATCGTTTTTTCAGTTTGCATTATTTAATGCCTTTTGTAATTGCTGCTTTTGCTTTAATTCATATTGCTGCTGTACATGAAAATGGTTCAAACAATCCATTAGGAATTTCATCTGTTAACGATAAAATTGGCTTTTTCCCATACTTCGTTTTAAAAGATTCATTAAGTTTTGTTGCTTTTATAATGTTTTTCTCTTTTTTTGTTTATTTCTACCCAAACGATTTAGGTCATCCAGATAACTATATTCCTGGAAATCCTATGGTTACTCCAGAGCATATTGTACCAGAATGGTATTTTTTACCTTCTTATGCTATTTTGCGTTCAATTCCTAATAAATTACTTGGAGTTTTAGCATTATTAGCTTCAATTTTAATTTTGTTGATTTTACCTGTAGTTAATTCGTCTGCAATTCGTTCAACATTATACCGACCAATTCACCAAACATTTTTTTGATTTTTAGTGTTTGATTTTATTTTACTGGGTTATATTGGTCAACAAACGCCAGAAACTCCATTTATTGAAATCGGACAAATTGCATCTGTTTACTACTTTGCTTACTTTTTAGTAATTATTCCTACACTTGGATATTTAGAAAAAAGCTTATTAAAAGTATAAATTTGTTATGTTTAAGTTTTACTTAGTATTTATTTCTTATCTAAATTTTTCAGTTAACTTACAGTTTTTTTTAAATTAAATTTCTGATGAAAATTAAAACTTATTTTACTCAGCGTCATGCATTTCACTTGGTAGATCCAAGTTCAATGCCAATTTTAACTGCTTTCTCTTCTTTGACATTAGTTAGTGGAGGAGTGATGTATTTTCACGGTTATGTTGGTGGATTTGAAACAACATTGCTTGGGTTTTTCAGCGTTTTATCTTGTATGTTTGTATGATGACGTGACATTACTAGAGAAGGATCTTTAGAAGGTTGCCACACTAACATCGTTCAACTTGGTTTACGATACGGTGTAATTTTATTTATCGTTTCGGAAGTAATGTTCTTTTTCGCTTTTTTTTTAGCATTTTTTGCCGCAAGTTTAACTCCAACAATTGAAATCGGTAATATTTGACCACCAAAAGGTATTCAAACTTTTAACTGTATGGAGGTGCCTCTTGTTAATACTGTTATCTTATTAACATCTGGTGCAACAATCACGTATGCACATCATGCGATAACAGCTGGTTTAAAGCTAGAAGCCCTTTGAGGTTTAGTTTTAACAGTTGTTCTTGCTGTCATATTTACTTGTTTCCAAGCTTTTGAATATATAAATGCCGATTTCCGAATTTCAGATGGAATTTATGGATCTTGCTTTTACATGGCAACAGGATTCCATGGTTTTCATGTTTTTATAGGAACTATTTTCATTATTGTATCACTTATTCGTTTAAATAGAAATCAATTTACAACTCGTCATCATTTCGGATTTGAAGCCGCAGCTTTTTATTGACATTTTGTTGATGTTGTTTGATTGTTTTTATATGTTGCTGTTTACTTCTGAGGTGGTCTTTAAAAAATTTTTCTCTTAATTTCTAAAAAATTATTGACTAGATGAATTTTTAGTCAGCGAACATAACTTAATGGTAAAGTTTTGGTCTTCCAAACCAAAAATGCGAGTTCAAATCTCGCTGTTCGCTTATTGGAAAATAGTTTAACGGTTAGAATATTGGTTTGTCGAATCAAGGGTTGCAGGTTCAAATCCTGTTTTTCCAGATTTTAATTTAAATAATAATAGATGAGTCAAAAAACAAACCCAATTTTAAGTAGGTTAAATAATAGAAGATCGTGATTAACGATTAACAGTTCTGATAATCGTCAATTTAATAATTTATTTTTTACTGACTTGCAAATAAGATATTTTATAAGTGTTGTATCAAAATTTTTTTCAATTTTAAGCGATAAACCTTTAATTAAAACCTACAAATTTAATTCGGTTTTTTTAAGATCAAATTTTACTACTATTATGCTAATGGGTTGACCACGTGCTTTAAAAAAAAGAATATTTTCTTTTAATTCACGAGTGTCATCTTACAAAAAAGTAAGAGAAAATCATCTAAACTTCGCACATTTTTTCGGTTTAACGCGTTTTGTATTATATGATTCAGTTTTGCGAAATCTTCAAAAAAATAGAAAACAAAATGCTTCAAAAAAAAGAAAAACTTCAGTTTTGAGCAAAAAGATTGTAAAGTCTACTGATTTTTCTCTTGTTCGATCTAACTCTGCTCAAATTATTGCCAACTACATTGGGTGGCAAATTCAAGCATCTTTAAAACAACGTGACTGAAATTTTCAATCTAATTTTAAAAAAGGGATAAATAAAACTATTCAGTCTTTTTTAAAAAGAAATGTAGACCAAACAGTTAAATCTATTTTAAGTATGAAAAGTAAAAATCCAATTTGTGGTGTAAAAGTAATTTGTGCAGGTAGATGAAAAAAAACAAAATCAGGTAGAAAGCAAAAATTTACTTTATATAAAGGTAAATTAGCTATGCAATCTTACTCTTCATTTTTAGATTTTGGATTTTACCATGGAAATACGAAATTTGGTAGCTTTAGTTTTAAAGTCTTGGTCGCTTACAATCAATAAAAAATAAAAGCTTATAAGTCAAATATAATTTATTTAAGATGCTATTATTTCTTATATTAGCACCAATCTTTGGTGCTGTAATTGTTTTATTCATAAAAAGATCAAACTTTGTTTTGATCCGAAATTTTTCACTTTTATGATCTTTAATTTTATTTAACTCTTCAATTTATCTTTACTTAACATTTGACCCAACAACGACGAAATTTCAGTGTACGAACAAAATTGAGTGATTAAACGTAGCAAATAACCATTTTGTTTTTGGGATCGATGGGCTTGCGTTGCTAATGATTCTATTAACTGCTTTTTTAATACCAATTTGTATAATGTTAAGTTGAAAATTAAAAAATCCTCTTTTAACTAAAGAGTATGTAATAATCTTCCTAAGTCTCGAATCAATTCTTAATGGAGTTTTTAGTAGTTTAGATCTACTTGTATTTTATATTTTATTTGAAGCTGTATTAATACCTATGTATTTTTTGATCGGTGTTTTTGGGTCGCGCGAAAGAAAGATTAAAGCTTCTTATTTATTATTTTTATACACTTTGTTTAGCTCTATCATTATGTTTATTGCAATTCTGTTTCTTTACAGTAAATTTGGGACAACAAATTATTTAATTTTAGCAATGTTCGATTTAGACCCTTTTACTGAGAAACTTTGTTGACTTGCTTTCTTCTTCTCTTTTGCAGTAAAAATGCCAATGATTCCTTTCCATGTCTGATTACCTGAAGCACATTGTGAAGCACCTACTGCTGGTTCTATACTTTTAGCAGGTATTCTATTAAAGTTGGGAGGATATGGCTTTTTACGTTTTTCGTTAGTTTTATTTCCAAATGCATCTGCATTCTTTACTCCTTTTGTTTTTTTACTGAGTTTAGTTGGTGTTATTTACGCTTCAGTTTCAACTTTACAACAAGTAGACTTAAAAAAAATTATTGCTTATTCTTCTGTTAGTCATATGGGTTTAGTAACAATTGGTATTTTTTCTAATAACATCCAAGGTATTATTGGCTCGGTTTTCCTAATGATAGGTCATGGTGTTACATCAAGTGCTCTTTTTCTTGCTGTTGGTTTATTATATGACCGTTATGGGACACGAGTTGTAAAGTATTATGGGGGATTGGCAAATACAATGCCTCTTTTTGCAAGTTGTTTTCTTTTGTTTAGTATGGCTAATATCGGTTTACCAATTACAAGTAATTTTATAGGGGAGTTTTTTTGCTTGGTTGCTTGCTTTAAAATAAACAGCTTAATAGCTTTTTTAGCAGGGTTTGGTGTTGTTTTAAGTGCAGGTTATAGCTTATGACTTTCAAATAGAATATTATTTGGAAATTTAAAACAAACTTCTATCACTGTTTTTAGAGATTTAAACCGAAAAGAATTTGCTCTATTCTTTCCTTTCGTCTTTTTAACTTTTTTTCTTGGTATCTTTCCAGATCCAATTATTGACATTATTAAATCTACTTGGCTTTTTTAATCAATACAAAAAATTTAGCTTATAGTTTAATGGTAAAACAAGATACTCATAATGTCTTAAATAAAGGTTCAAATCCTTTTAAGCTTATTTTTACTAAAATTTTATATTTTATCATAATTAATATAAAATTTGTAAGTTACCAACAATTAAAATTAAAAGAAATAATGATGTTATTAGCTCCAAAGCGTTCTAAATATAAAACTATTTTTATCCGAAAATCATTAAGTAACAAAGCTAAATCTCCAATTTTAAATTTTGGCTTACAAGGAATTTTTTCTAAAGAAATGGGTAGAATTAGTTCGAAGCAAATTGAGGCTACAAGAAAATTCTTACGCCGTAATTTAAAAAAACAAGCTAAAATTTGGATAAATATTTTTCCTTCCAAAATGATTACAAAAAAACCTCAAGAGGTTAGAATGGGGAAAGGTAAGGGTTATGTAAAGTATTGGGCTTATTTCATAAAAAAAAACGAAATCTTATTCGAAGTTAAGGGATTAAACCAATTGGTCATAAAAAAATCTCTTATTAGTTCGAAGTATAAGTTACCAGTTAAGTCTGGCTTGTTAACAAAATATAAAAATTAAAGATGAATTTAGTTTTTTTCCTATTTTTTCCACTTACTTTATTTTTTATTGGCTTTGCCGGTTTAGCTTTAAATAGAAAAAATCTGTTGACAATCATCATGTCAATTGAATTAATCCTATTATCCATTAATTTCAATTTTTTGATTTTTTCAGCGTTTCTAGATGATCGTCTAGGTCAAATAATAACTTTATTAGTTTTAACTATTGCTGCCGCAGAAACTTCAATCGGTTTAGCAATTTTAATTGTTTATTATAGAATAAAAGGTTCTATAAATGTTGAATTTATAAGCTCGTTAAAAGGCTAAAAAGTAAAATAAAGTTTTAAAAATAATTAATATTAATTCTAAAGATGAATTTTCTTACGGTTTACTGTGCAACACTCTCACCAATGCTTCCCGAAATTCTAGTGTTTTTGTTTTTAACTATTCAAATAATTTACCTAGTATTTTTCTCAAATCATTTATTTTTTAACTATCTAAACTTGGGTACTTTAGCAAATAGTTTAACTGTTTGTTTTTTGCTTGGTTTATGTATCAATTTTTTCTCATCAGCTGACCCCTTTTTTCAAAGCTTTAACTGAAATTTAAATTTAACATGCTCATCAACTTTTGCAAGAGCATTTTTATTTTTTTTCAGTGCTTTGACATTATTAGTTTCAACTGATTATTTAGCCTCAAAGAATATTCGTCAATATGAATATAGTTTACTAATTCTATTTTCAGTAGCAGGATTGAGTGTTTTAAATCTGTCAACAGATTTTTTATCTATTTTTGTTGCGTTAGAGCTTCAAGGATTAGCATTTTATTTGCTTGCGACGTTCTACTGAAATTCTAATTTTAGTGCAGAATCAGGTTTGAAATACTTTGTGCTAGGGTCTTTTAGTTCTTGTATTCTTTTATTTGGTTTTTCTGTAATTTATAGTATTACAGGATCTACTACATTTGAGGTTATTCAAGCTTTAACAATTGTCAAAACGTATAATTTTGATTTTTTAATGTTTGGTTTTATATTTTCATTTACAGCTTTTTTATTTAAAGTCGGAGCAGTTCCTTTTCATATGTGGCTTTGCGATGTATATGAAGGTGCAATTTCTCCTGTAACAATGTTTTTTGCTTTAATCCCCAAAATCATTATTTTCTATGTTTTATTGAAAATTTTATTTTGTGTTTTTGCATCCGAGTATGTAGTATGATCATTCTTTTGCCAAATTTTTGGATTATTGTCAATTTTTTTTGCTTCTATAGCAGGAATTTTTCAAAAAAAACTGAAACGGTTAATGGCTTTCTCCACGATTTCACACTCTGGTTTTATTCTAGTTGGAATTTCTTGTTTTACATTTCTATCCTTAAAAGCTACATCATTTTACTTAATTGTTTATGTATTTATGAATATGGCTGTTTTTTCAGTTATCTTAGGGTCAACTTTTCATTCTTACTTTTTAAAGTACTTAATTAATTGAAGTTATTTTTATCATCGTAACTTTATTTTAGCAATGACGTTTTCTTTCCTTCTTCTAGCTTTAGCAGGAATTCCACCTTTATTAGGGTTTTTCAGCAAATTGATGGTAATCTTAACTCTAATTGACCAATCGGAAATTGTATTAGCTCTTTTAACTGTGACGTTCAGTTGTATTGCTTGTTACTATTATATAAGATTAATTAAAATTTTCTTTTTTAGTGTAAATGAGAAAGGTGTTTGAGTTTCAATGCAACCTCGCGCGATTGAACTCAGTATTGCAACTTTTACAACTCTTGTTTCTATTCTATTAGCGTTCCCTGACGTAATTATGAATGTGACAAATGTTTTTGCTACATTTTTTGTTTAGTTGCTTAAAGGTAATTAAAATAAAAAAACATTTTTTTTATTTCAAAAATTTTACAACAAAAAGGTTTTTCCTATTAAAGGTGAGAGTTCGATTCTCTATTGTTGATTAATCGCACTGCGAAATTAAATATTTAAAACTATGATGATTATAACTAATTATAGCGGCATCTTATTATTTTTAGTAATTGCAATTATTCTTGCAGTAATTGTTTTTGCTATTCCATATTTACTTTCTTATAAAACAATAGATCGTGAAAAATTTTCTTCCTACGAATGTGGTTTTAATCCTTTCAAAGATTCAAGAAATGAATTTGAAATTAAATTCTATCTTGTTGCGATCCTATTTTTGATCTTTGATTTAGAAATTAGTTTTCTATTCCCTTTTATTATGTGTCTTGATCAACTAACTATTGTTGGTGTTGGTTCGATGTTCATATTCCTACTGGTTCTTACAGTTGGGTTTTATTATGAATGAAAAAAGGGATCATTGGATTGAGAATAAAAATCAGTTTTTAAACACTTAAACTTAAAAAATTTGTTCTTTCAACTAACTTAACAAAAAATCCCGATGGGATTTTATTTATCTGATTCGTCTTACCCGTGACAAATCTGGTTTCACGAAAGTGCAACTCCAATTATGGAAGGAATTGTAAATTTACATCACGATTTAATGTTTTTCATAACTTTCATTTTATTTTTTGTATTTGTTGCTATGGGTCGAGTTCTTTACTGATTTAATATTGACAACAACCCACTTACAACTCAAGGGGCAAAGAATTTAATCTTCCGTAATGAACCTATTACTCATGGAACAACAATTGAGGTTGTTTGAACTGTTATTCCTGCATTAATTTTAGTAGTTGTAGCATTGCCCTCATTTGCATTATTATATTCTATTGATGAGGTTATTGATCCTTCTTTAACAATTAAGTGTGTTGGTCATCAATGATACTGAAGTTATGAGTACTCAGATTCTGCGAATGAAAATGGTTCTCTTAATTTTGATAGTTATATGATTCCTGAAGATGAACTAGAACTTGGTGAATTACGTTTATTAGAAGTTGATAACCGAGTAGTTTTACCAACAGGAACTCATATTCGTGTTTTGATTACTGCTCTTGATGTATTGCATAGTTGAGCCGTTCCGTCACTTGGAATTAAAGTTGATTCATGCCCTGGGCGTTTAAATGAAACTTCATTGTTTATTTTACGTGAAGGAGTTTTTTATGGTCAATGTTCAGAAATTTGTGGTGTAGGTCATGCCAATATGCCGATTGTTGTAGAAGCTGTTAAAGTTCAAAGTTACATTGATTGATTAATCGAAAAAATTTAATATTCAATTAATAAATTTTAACAAATAATATTGAACAATTATATCATCAAGAAAGATACACTTCAGAAATTTGAGGTGAATGCAGCGATGTTTGGTCACAACTCCAAAATTAAAAAGTCAGAGTGAACTCAAAAAGTAGCCTAATTCAACTTTTCACTTGGCGAAATGGTAAACGCAAAAGATTTAAAATCTTTTTCTCATACGGGATTTCTGGTTCAAGTCCAGAAGTGAAAACTCTATTTAATAACGTTACATTTAAAGAATGTTATATAGCATAATGGTAATGCAATAAATTGCAAATTTATTTTATAGTAGTTCGAATCCACTTATAACATAACTTGGTTAGCTTAGTCGGTAAAGCGTTTGTTTTGTAATCAAAAGATCAGCGGTTCAAATCCGCTACTAAGCTTTAGGTAGATATAGTTTAATGGTTAGAATAATAAATTGTGAATTTGAAGATAAGAGTTCGATCCTCTTTATTTACCAATTTAATTCCTGTATTTTAATGGATAAAATTTTAAACTACGGATTTAAAGCTAAAGGTTCAAATCCTTTCAGGAATAAATAAGTTTAGTTTTTTAAGTTAAAAAACTAAAGTTTTCTTTTTCTCTTTTATAATAATAGTTGGTTTAATTCCAACCTTAATATTTTATTTTAAATCACTTAATTTTAGTACGCTTACACACATATCAAAAATTTCTTATGAAATTTAAATATAAAAATATGATAGTGAAAGTATTAAAAGTTTAAAATAGGTTTCATATCTAAGAAAAATGTGGTTGCTTTATAACTTTTTCCCATTTCGTCTAACGGTTAGGACAAAACCCTTTCACGGTTAAAATGCAAGTTCAAATCTTGTGGTGGGAAATTAACTTGTGGTTGTAAAACTTTTTAATCAAAGAATATTAGTTTATTTAACTAAAATATGACCACTCTATTAACAAGCAAATTAAAATTTATTATTATATAATTTGTTTTTAAAAAAATTCAATTTTAATTTTATGGTAACTGATTTGTTCCACTAATGATTGGAGCGTGTGATATGGCTTTTCCACGTTTAAATAACATTAGTTTTTGATTATTACCACCTTCATTAATTCTTCTAGTATCTTCTTCTTTAGTTGAAGCTGGGGTTGGAACTGGATGAACAGTATACCCTCCTCTAGCAGGGATTCAAGCTCATTCAGGAGGTTCTGTTGATTTAGCAATTTTCTCTCTTCATTTAGCCGGAGTTTCGTCGATTCTTGGTGCAATTAATTTTATTGTAACAATTATGAATATGCGAGCTCCAGGAATGACTGCTCACCGAACTCCTTTATTTGTATGAGCTGTATTTATTACAGCTTTCTTACTTTTATTGTCTTTACCGGTTCTAGCAGGAGCTATTACAATGCTTTTAACAGATCGTAACTTTAATACGTCATTCTTCGACCCTAATGGTGGAGGTGACCCAGTATTGTATCAACACTTGTTTTGATTTTTTGGTCACCCTGAAGTTTATATTTTAATTTTACCAGCTTTCGGAATTGTTTCTCACATTGTTTCAACTTTCTCTTCTAAACCTGTTTTTGGTCAATTAGGTATGATCTTTGCGATGTTATCAATTGGATTCTTGGGTTTTATTGTATGGTCTCACCATATGTATACTGTAGGTCTTGACGTTGATACTCGTGCTTACTTTACTGCAGCTACTATGATTATTGCTGTTCCAACGGGAATTAAGATTTTTAGTTGAATTGCTACAATGTTTGATGGAAATATCGTATTTACAACGCCGATGCTTTTTGCGGTAGGATTTATCGTTCTATTTACATTTGGTGGTTTAACAGGTATTGTTTTATCTAACTCTGGTATTGATATTGCACTACATGATACTTACTACGTGGTTGCACACTTCCACTATGTTTTAAGTATGGGTGCTGTATTTGCTATCTTTGCAGCATTTTACTACTGAATTGGAAAAATTACTGGTGTAACTTACCCTGAAATGCTTGGTAAAATTCACTTCTGAAGTACTTTTATTGGTGTAAACTTGTGTTTTGGACCAATGCATTTCTTAGGTTTAGCTGGAATGCCTCGTCGTATTCCTGATTTTCCAGATGCTTATACTCAATGAAATGCAATTGCTTCATTTGGTACTTTTGTTACAATTATTGCTTCAATGTTTTTTGTTTACGTAGTTGCGGTTACGTTTACTTCAAACAACCGTGTAGGTTATAATACTTGAGCGAAAGAATCAAACTTTATGCATATTGCAGAAACTGATTACTTAGTAGAGCATTTTAAGAAAAATTAATTTTTAGGAAATAATTTAACTTTCTCGTTATATTTTCTATATAAATTGTTCAGAGCATAGTGTAACTGGTAACACATTAGCTTTGGGAGTTAAAGATTAGAGGTTCAAGCCCTTTTGCTCTGAAAAAATAGAGATTATTTTAAAAATCTATTTATTGTGCGTTGTGAAAAATTTATATTTTCGGTGTATTTACAAATTATTATCTTTGTGATTAGTTTTTTTATTCTTGGTTTACTAGAAATAATTGTTATTAACGAAGAAGTATTACTAACTCTATGTTTTATTTCTTTTATGTTTGTTGTTTTCGCTTCAGCAAACCTAGATGTTTTTAATAGTTTAAATCAAAAATCTAAGGAAGTAAAAATAACATTTCTTGAATCAATCAATGCGTCATTAAGTTCTTCTGTTTCAACTAATGCCTGATTTTTTTCTAATAACTGGTCTTCTAAACCCAGTTATATTTCTTCACTTTATGAACTTTGAGGTAAATATGAATTAAAATTTAATCTTATTGATGCGAAATCGGCAAAAACTAAGCAAAACTTAACTTTTTTACAAGATCTATGAACTGCTTATTCTAACCAGTTAAATAAATCTACTAATTCTTTTATTTTAGCTTCATTATTTAGCCGATTTAAATCTATGATTTAAATAATAATATTTCATTAAGTAACTTTTTAAAAAGTTCTGTTTTTGTTTTTACAAGAAAATTTTAAAACCCAAATACTATTCAAATTTTTAACGATGTTTACTTCGCCGTTAGAACAATTTTCTGTTTATAAAATTATTCCAATTACACTTGGAGCAATCGATTTTTCGTTTACAAACTCTTCTTTATTAGTACTACTTTCAGTACTTTTTATGTTGTTTGGTTTCAACTTAATTTGAGCAAATGCTCTATTAGTTCCAACTGTGTGACAAAATATTTTAGAATCATTATATGAATTCATTTATTATAATGTCGTTTCTGAAAACGTTAGAAAGGGAGGTGGCTCATACTTTACTGTTCTATTTTCAGTTTTCTATTTTATTCTATTTTGTAATTTGCTAGGAATGGTACCATATAGTTTTACAGTAACTAGTCATATTGTTATTACTCTTGGTTTAGCCTCGACAATTTTTATTGGAATTAATTATGTTGGAATTAGAATTCATGGCCTTCATATGTTGTCACTATTCCTACCACCAGGTGCTCCGTTGGCTTTAGCTCCTTTGTTAGTTTTCATAGAACTAGTTTCTTACTCTTTCCGAGTAATTAGTTTATCACTGCGTTTATTTGCAAACATGATGTCTGGTCACTGTTTATTAAAGATTTTAGCAGGGTTTGCATGAGCAATGTTTTCATCTTTTAGTTTACTTACTGTTTTTCATCTTGTACCATTAGCTGTAATTTTTGCAATAATTGGTTTAGAGTTAGGAATCGCTTTTTTACAAGCATATGTATTTACTCTACTGCTATGCGTTTATCTTAATGACGCTATTAGTCTTCATTAATATATGTAATGATTTCTATAAGTTTTTCATTTTAAAACAAACTTTATATAATGTTTTGATGCCACAATTTGATACTTTTTCATTTCTTTCACAAGTAACTTGAACCTTTTTCTTTTTTGGTTTAATTTTTCTAATAAATAGTTATTCTCTATTTCCTGCTGCTGCTGCGGTTTTAAAAACGCGTTCTTTAAAATCATGAGCTACTAAGTCAGCTGCTTCAAGTGAGGTCTCTGAGTCATCAAGTGACGCAACTAAAATTGTTGATCACGAGTTTGCAAGTAAAGCATTCTTAAAATGAGAGACTCCTCAACCTTCTGCTAAAAATATGTTTTTTTTTAATATTCTTTCTTTAAAGAGTTTGAATTTCTAAATTTTATTCAGTCGCGCTGAAGAGATTAAATTCAAAATGTAAAGGTTCTTTCCTTTTCGTTATGTAAAGTAGTCTTGGTTCGAATCCAAGCGTAACGAAAAATTTTAAAATTATAGCGTATTTTCAACCAGTTGAAATAAGCTAAATTTATAATAAAAATTAGCCCGGAACCCCTTACCCCTATTTTTTAGTTTTAAAATTATGCTTGAATAAGCTGGCCAAAAATTAAAAGGGGACGAATTTTTATTATTTTTTGAAAAGTTGGTAAATTTTGCAATTTCTAGAATGTTGAGTATAATAAGAGAAGTAAAATTACATATATAAATTCTTTAGTGTTTCTACTTAAAATAAAAATGCAATAAAGAGCAATTAGGTCGTTCGTCAGGTTCATCTTCTGAAGGTTAAAGGTTCAAGTCCTTTTGTTGCAACTTTCGCAGTATGACGAAATTGGTAAACGTGTTTGATTTAGGATCAAATTTTGAAAAAATTAAGAGTTCAAGTCTCTTTACTGCTAATAATTGATTTTCGAAAAAAGGTTTAGTTTAGTGGTAAAACTTTGAATTTCAAATTCAATAACAAGGGTTCAATTCCTTTAACCTTTGCATTTAAAAGAATGGGTGAATGGTTTAAACCGCTAAATTGTAAATTTAGTTCTTAATTGAGTTATTGGTTCGAATCCAATTTCTTTTAGTTTGATAAGTAGGTAAAATTTATTTTACTTATTATTATCAATAATTTCAAAATCAGATGTACTTATGCGTAATAGCTTTTCCTTTATTGAACTATTTGATAATAAATCTTTTTGGCCGATTTCTGGGCACTTATATTTGTGCTATTCTTTCGGCTGTTTCAGTGTTTTTAACTTTTCTTTTTGCATTATTTATTTTTTACGAGGTAGCTATTTGTAATTCAATTTGTGAGGTTCACTTAGCCTCGTGATTTTCTGGGGAATTGCTTTCGACTAATTGAGCCTTCAACTTTGATACACTTACCGCAGTAATGTTAGTTGTTGTTAGCTCTATATCTTCGTTTGTTCACTTTTACTCTATTGAGTATATGAACTCAGACCCTCATCAAACTCGTTTTTTAAGTTACCTTTCACTATTTACGTTTTTTATGCTAATTTTAGTTACTGGAGATAATTTCGTTTTAATGTTTCTAGGTTGAGAAGGTATTGGTTTAGCTTCTTTTCTATTAATTAGTTTTTGGTTTACAAGAATTCAAGCAGGAAAATCAGCCATTAAAGCAATGCTTGTTAACCGTGTTGGTGATTTAGGATTAATTATTGGTATGTGTGGAGTTTTTTTAACATTCAAAAGTTTAGACTATGCCGTTGTTTTTTCATTAAGTCCTTGCGCTATAAACACGACTTTTTCTTTTCTATGTTTTGAACTTGATCGCTTAACGGTAATAACATTATTCTTATTTATAGGAGTTTTAGGAAAATCAGCACAACTTGGCTTACATGTTTGATTACCAGACGCTATGGAAGGACCAACGCCTGTTTCGGCTTTAATTCACGCTGCAACTCTAGTTACGGCGGGTGTTTTTTTATTAATTCGTTGTTCATACCTATTTGAGCTCGCGCCGACAACTTTGTGCGTAGTTACAATTGTAGGTGCTTTAACAGCTTTTTTTGCCTCAACCGTTGGTCTAGTTCAAAACGACCTTAAACGAGTTATTGCTTACTCAACTTGTAGCCAACTTGGTTATATGGTATTTATTTGTGGATTATCTAATTACTCTATAGGTTTATTTCATTTAGCCAACCACGCTTTTTTTAAAGCTTTGCTCTTCTTATCAGCTGGAAGTATAATCCATGGATTGGCTGATGAACAGGATCTAAGAAAAATGGGTGGATTAATTGGAAGTTTTCCTATAACAAGTGTTAAAATATTAATTGGTTCTGTTGCATTAACAGGAATTCCATTTTTCACAGGGTTTTACTCGAAAGACGTCATTCTTGAAATAGCATTTTCAACTTATAATAAATTTGGTTTATTTGCATATACGCTGGGTTGTTTAGCCGCCGGCTGTACCTCGTTCTATTCTTGACGTTTGTTTTATTTAACATTTATAAATTCACCCAATAGTTATAAAACATACCAAGAAGGTGCACATGAGCCAAGTTTAATAATGCTAATCCCACTTTTTTTTCTAGCTGTTTGTAGTATTACTGTTGGATTTTTAACTAAAGAAATGTTTTCTGGGTTAGGAACACCATTTTTCCAATCTGCAATTTTTGTATTTTACAAAAGTACAAATTTAGATTCTGAATTTTTAAGCCCATTTGTAAAAAATATACCGTTATTTGTAACAATTTTTGGTATGACTTTAAGTTATTTTCTAATTCATTGCGCAACTACCGACAAGGAAATGATTTTTAATTTAAAAACTTCTGCACTCGGACGCCAAATTTACATCTTTTTATCAAAAAAATGACATTTTGATCAAATTTTTAACGAACTAATTGTTCATAAAGTAATGACTTTTGGTTATAGAATTCCTTTCCAAAATATAGACAAGGGAAATATTGAGATGTTTGGTGCTTTTGGTATTTCTCGCCATGTTAACGCAATGACTAAAGATTTTACCAGTTTACATTCAGGGTTTTTATTTCATTATTTATTTGCAATCCTATTTTTTATGTTAACTGCAATATTTCTATTATTCTCTTTTTTAACGACAACGTCAGGTTTATTAAAATATTTATTATTAGCATTTTGTTATTTTTTACTTCTACCGAACAAGAATTTACTTTTCGCTTAGATGAGTATTTTAATTAATTAATTATAATTTATTAAACAACTAATGGCTAATTTTTATTAGGAAGTTCGAATCTTCATAGTTGATTTTTAAAAGGCCAGAAATGGCAAATATGATATAAAAATTTACCTTAAAAAATAATCAAATTAGACGTTTTTGTTTTTCGAAATTTTTTACTTGATGTTACAAGCAGCAAAACTAATCGGAGCTGGTTTATGTACAATCGCTTTAGCCGGTGTTGGTGGCGGAATTGGAACTGTTTTCTCTGCGTTAATTATTAGCGTAGCTCGAAACCCTCATTTAATGAAACAACTATTTGCTTATGCAATTTTAGGATTTGCTTTCACTGAGGCAGTTGCTTTATTCGCTTTAATGATGGCATTCTTAATTTTATTTACTTTTTAATTACCATATTATTACTTAAATAAATAAACTAAACATTATCTTAAATTTAGGATTTTAATGCGTAGCTTAATTGGTGGAGCAATTGGCTTTTAACCAATTTGTTATGAGTTCAAATCTCATCGCATTAATCTGTTTTCCTTTTCGATATTTTATCAAAAGTAAAATAAAAATTTAATCCCAACTTCTGATGTTTATCCTCGAAAAAATTGTAGGTTTTTTAATTGTCGTTTTACCTGTTTTAATTGCAGTAGCCTTTTTAACATTAGCCGAGCGTAAAGTTATGGGTTCAATTCAATCGAGAAAAGGGCCAAACTATGTCGGTTTTAATGGATTGCTGCAACCTATTGCAGATGCCGTTAAATTAATGGTTAAAGAAACGGTAATTCCGACAAATGCAAACACATTTGGTTTCGTTTTAGCTCCTCTTTTAGCGTTATTTCTTAGCCTAATAGCGTGAGCAGTAATCCCTTTCACAAATAACTCTTACTTTGTAAATTTAGACTTAGGGTTATTATTTCTTTTTGCAGCCTCCTCTTTGAATGTCTATAGTGTTGTTCTTTCAGGTTGAGCAAGTAACTCGCGTTATGCCTATTTTGGAGCTTTACGCTCAACAGCACAAATGATCTCATATGAAGTTTCATTTGGTTTAATTTTAATTTCGGTTTTATTATGTGTAGGCTCTTTAAATTTAATAAATATTGTTAAATTTCAAACATTTATTTTTTTCGTTATCCCATTTTTACCTCTATTTTTTATGTTTTTGATTAGTATTTTGGCGGAAACAAATCGTGCGCCATTTGATTTACCGGAAGCAGAATCTGAGCTGGTTTCAGGATTTAATGTTGAATACTCAAGTATGGGATTTGCGTTATTTTTTCTAGCTGAGTATAGCTCAATCATTGTAATGTCGATTTTAGCTACTCATATTTTTTTGGGCGGTTGATTATTCATCAGCGAAAGTACTCCATTTTTCATAGAGAGTTTAGTATTAGCATTAAAAACTAGCTGTATTTTGTTTTTCTATATTTGGGTGCGTGCTTCGTTTCCTCGATACCGAGTGGATCAACTAATGCGAATTTGTTGAAAGGTGTTTTTACCCTTATCTTTAGCCTTCGTGATTTTACTAATTGGACTTTTATTTGGTTTTAATGGAATTTTTTAAATATTGATGACAAAACAAAATTACTTTAAATTAAGAAATAAAGATAAGAATCTTCGTTATAAATTTTTGAAAAATGAAAATCAAATTCTTGTTAAAAAAGTTGTTAACGATTGTAACATATTATCATCAACAAAAGCAAGACGTTTTTATACAAAATACTTTCGTAACAGCAAGAATTTAATAAGAAATTATTGTTTGTTGACAGCTAACTCAAAATCAATTATAGGAAAGTTTCGACTTTCTCGTTACAAATTTAAGGATCTAGTTGCTACGGGCAATTTAACTGGAATCTTTAAATTCTAATTATTCTCAATAGCTTAACGGTAAAGCGTGTGACTGTTAATCATTTGGTGTGTTAAAATTGTTAGTCATGAAATCAAGTATTTTTAGCAAAAAGCGCAGCCTCACCTAATCTTATGTTTCCGTCGGCAAAAATATCCATTGACTAACTTTTTACTTTTTAAATAATGAAAATATCCTATAAAGCTGACTTTTTGTCAGTAAAAATAAAAAATAAGTTGCGTAATAATTTAATTGTTAGGCGCATTTTAATAAAAAGAATTACATTTTTCTATTTTTGTATTATTGGTTCGAATCCAATTTGAGAAGAAAAATTAACTAAAATAGCTCAGTGGTTTAGAGTATTTGATTGAAAATCAAATTGTCGTAGGTTCAAGTCCTACTTTTAGAAAAAGCTGGTTAATAGTTTAAAGGTTAAAACTTGGCAATCATAATGCTACAATAAAGGTTCGAATCCTTTTTAACCAAAATTAAACAACTAAGATGAGCACTTTAATTTTTTACTTTATTGGAACTTTTTGTATCTTCTCAGCCCTTATGGTTATTTTTTCGAGAAATCCCGTTTATTCTGTTTTATTTTTAGTTTTGACTTTTGTTAATGTATCATCTCTTTTATTTTTTTTAGAGTTAGAATACTTGCCTTTAGTTTTTATTGTTGTTTACGTAGGTGCTTTAGCTGTTCTATTTATTTTTGTGATGATGATGTTAAATATTAGAATATCAGATCTTAAAGAAAATAATGAGCAATTACTACCCGTAATTTTTATTTTAACAGCAATTTTCTTTTTTCACATTTTCTTTGCAACGAAATCAGATTTCGCATCTCTAAAGAATTTTTTTTCAACATTTAATAACGAATATAGTTTAATCACTGCTGACCTTATGTTAACTACAAACTGATTTAGCTTTGATTCAAATATGAGAAATCTTGGGTTTCTATTATATTCTGAGTTTTTTTATTTGTTCATTTTAGCCGGTTTTGTTCTTTTACTAGCAATGTTAGGAACAATTATCTTAACACTACGCCGCTTTTTTAAAGGACGAATTCAACACCCTAGCTTTCAAATTATGAGAAATTTTGAAACCGCAATAAAAAGTACTAAATAAATTAAATAATAGCTAATAACTTAATTGGTGGAGTTTCAACTTGATAAGTTGACTGTTAAAGGTTCAAGTCCTTTTTAGCTAAAAATTATAGCTTTTAAAAAAATCGATAAATTTGGAGATTTCGAGAAAATTAATTCTAGTATATTTTTAATTTCTGCTGAAATAAGCTAAATTGTTATGATAAAAATTAACCCGTGTGGGTACCCTTTACCCCCTATTTTTTAGTCTTAAAACTATGCTTAAATAAGCCGACCAAAAATTCAAAAAAAACAAAATTACACGATTTTTTAGAAAATTAGTAAATTTTGCAATTTTCGGAGAAATTTTAGATCTTATCAAATTTAAAGCATAACAAAGTGGTATTTTTAAAGCTCAATTTGCAATTTTTATAATTTTTAATTTCTGCTGAAATAAGCTAAATTGTTATGATAAAAATTAACCCGTGTGGGTACCCTTTACCCCCTATTTTTTAGTCTTAAAACTATGCTTAAATAAGCCGACCAAAAATTCAAAAAAAACAAAATTACACGATTTTTTAGAAAATTAGTAAATTTTGCAATTTTCGGAGAAATTTTAGATCTTATCAAATTTAAAGCATAACAAAGTGGTATTTTTAAAGCTCAATTTGCAATTTTTATAATTTTTAATTTCTGCTGATAAGCTAAATTGTTATGATAAAAATTAACCCGTGTGGGTACCCTTTACCCCCTATTTTTTAGTCTTAAAACTATGCTTAAATAAGCCGACCAAAAATTCAAAAAAAACAAAATTACACGATTTTTTAGAAAATTAGTAAATTTTGCAATTTTCGGAGAAATTTTAGATCTTATCAAATTTAAAGCATAACAAAGTGGTATTTTTAAAGCTCAATTTGCAATTTTTATAATTTTTAATTTCTGCTGAAATAAGCTAAATTGTTATGATAAAAATTAACCCGTGTGGGTACCCTTTACCCCCTATTTTTTAGTCTTAAAACTATGCTTAAATAAGCCGACCAAAAATTCAAAAAAAACAAAATTACACGATTTTTTAGAAAATTAGTAAATTTTGCAATTTTCGGAGAAATTTTAGATCTTATCAAATTTAAAGCATAACAAAGTGGTATTTTTAAAGCTCAATTTGCAATTTTTATAATTTTTAATTTCTGCTGATAAGCTAAATTGTTATGATAAAAATTAACCCGTGTGGGTACCCTTTACCCCCTATTTTTTAGTCTTAAAACTATGCTTAAATAAGCCGACCAAAAATTCAAAAAAAACAAAATTACACGATTTTTTAGAAAATTAGTAAATTTTGCAATTTTCGGAGAAATTTTAGATCTTATCAAATTTAAAGCATAACAAAGTGGTATTTTTAAAGCTCAATTTGCAATTTTTATAATTTTTAATTTCTGCTGAAATAAGCTAAATTGTTATGATAAAAATTAACCCGTGTGGGTACCCTTTACCCCCTATTTTTTAGTCTTAAAACTATGCTTAAATAAGCCGACCAAAAATTCAAAAAAGACAAATTTTTGTTGTTTTTCAAAAAATTGGGAAATTTCGCAATTTCTGAAAAAGCTAAATTTTTAAGACTTAAAAAAATGACGAGTATGTAGAGAAAACACATCTCTAAAGAAAATACTCGTATATCATGTAGTGTAATTAGTGTCAAAATACATTAAATATCTAATAAAATAAATCTACATACTACGCAGCATAAATAAGCGAGATCTTTAAAGCCTTAAAAAATGACGAGTATGTAGAGAAAACACATCTCTAAAGAAAATACTCGTATATCATGTAGTGTAATTAGTGTCAAAATACATTAAATATCTAATAAAATAAATCTACATACTACGCAGCATAAATAAGCGAGATCTTTAAAGCCTTAAAAAATGACGAGTATGTAGAGAAAACACATCTCTAAAGAAAATACTCGTATATCATGTAGTGTAATTAGTGTCAAAATACATTAAATATCTAATAAAATAAATCTACATACTACGCAGCATAAATAAGCGAGATCTTTAAAGCCTTAAAAAATGACGAGTATGTAGAGAAAACACATCTCTAAAGAAAATACTCGTATATCATGTAGTGTAATTAGTGTCAAAATACATTAAATATCTAATAAAATAAATCTACATACTACGCAGCATAAATAAGCGAGATCTTTAAAGCCTTAAAAAATGACGAGTATGTAGAGAAAACACATCTCTAAAGAAAATACTCGTATATCATGTAGTGTAATTAGTGTCAAAATACATTAAATATCTAATAAAATAAATCTACATACTACGCAGCATAAATAAGCGAGATCTTTAAAGCCTTAAAAAATGACGAGTATGTAGAGAAAACACATCTCTAAAGAAAATACTCGTATATTATGTAATATATATATATACTAGATCTGAGAGTAGCGAGGGTCTAGTATATATATTGTAGTAAATTATACGGCATAAAAAAAATTATACCATAAAAAAAACTGAACTTTTAAAGCTCAACTCGCGATTTTTGTAATTTTTATATAATGATGAAATACGCTATTAGTTTTAAAAACTCATCTTTTAACATCAGTAATTCTATTGCCAAAGCTATTAATAGCCAAAAAGAAATTTTATTTAAAACCAAGGCTCAAGGTGATCGCACCGTATTTATTTTGAATAACTCTAATATTTTCTTTTTTCAGACAATATCAACTGATTCTTCTATACAATTTTATACGATGATATCAAATAAACGGTACCGCGTTACTAAACAGTTTTATAAGTTCCTAAATGATTACACTAAAACAGTCGTTGATATAGGCGGTACACTTAGAAAAAAACAGTGCAATAAAATTAATGAAATTATTACTACACCGCTGACTTGAGTTGGTAATAAGTCTAAAGTTTGCAATTCTATTTTTGCAACATTACCGAACTCTATAGTGAATTATTATGAGCCTTTTTTAGGGTCTGGGTCGGTTTTACTTCATGTTTTGCAACAACAATCCGAAGGTAAAATAACAATAAAGAGCAACATTTTTGCGTCTGACTTCAATAAAGATTTGATAAACTTCTTCATAGTTTTACAACAAACACCGATTGAACTATGTTCTATTTTTACCAATAGCTTTGTTTCGTTGTATAATAATTTAGAAAATGATGAAGCTAAAAAAAAGTTTTATTATGACGTTAGATCTGATTTTAATTTAAATTTAGGTGTTTTTAATTTGGAGCAATCGGCAAGATTTTTATTTTTGAATAAAACTTCTTTTGGTGGTTTATTTAGGGTTAATTCAAAGGGGTTTTTTAACGTGCCTTTTGGACATAGGAAAAAGCCGAAATTTCCAAAAGAGAGTTTATTGTTAGAGGTTCATAAACTTATTAAAAATGTTCATTTTTCACATCAAAGGTTTAATCATCAAATAGCACTTCAAAAAGGCGACTTCTTTTATTTAGATCCGCCTTATGCAAAAGTAACAAAAACAAGTTTTGTAAATTATTTACCTGATGGTTTTTCCAATAACGATTGTCTTCTACTACTAGAGTTCTGCAAAAGGTTAGAAAAAGAAGCTTGTTTCTTTACTTTAAGTAATTCGGTAGAATTATTTAATTTTGGCGAAAATTATAAAATGCTGCAATACACTTCTAATTCTTTAAAAGGTCAGTTAGACCAATTATTAATCACTAATACTAATGAACAACTTAACTGATAAGTTATCCTTAAAAAATAACAAACCGATGAAACCATTTAATAGGAATTTTTTAACTACATCCTCAAAAATATTTGAAAAACAAACAATGTTATCTCAGTCTGTTATTTCAAGTGATATTATTATGCTTGATTCTGCAACAAAATCGTTATTGCAATAATCGCGCGTAAAATACCAAAAACAAATTATTAAATTTAAAAACAGTAAAACTAATGCGAAATTTTAAACTTCTAAAAAATCTTCATTTGAAGCACTTATTATAGAACAAAGTTGCTTTACATTTACCGAGATTAACTTAAACAGCCGGATGAGTTTTATTTGGACATTAAGAAAAGAAATGCTTTTATTATTGAAAAAAAACCACAGTCAATAATTGGATCTGTTGATGAAAAGTTGAACAGCGGTGTTTACGACACGTGCTAAGCAAAAAGTTTAAAAAAGGGTGAACTATATATTATATTTTTTGCCTTTCTAATTGGTTTAAAAATGGCTATAATACTGAACTAGTACCTCTATTTAAGTGATATACCTGTCTTTTGAGGTGGAAATTTTAATTATCATTCAAATGTTCTTAAATTTATAGAAGAAAAATCAAAATAGCAATAAAAAACTTTTTGAGTACAATTATAATTCATCCAATAGCAAGTAACACACAAAAAAACAAAAACCTAATTCTTTGATATAAAATAAAAATTTAACTGATGAGTCGTTTATTAGAACTATTAAAAAAGCCACGCTTTAAAAAAAGCATAGCCTCAAAAGCAGGTAAAAAGCTTAATTCAAATCCTCAACGAAAAGTTATTTGTCTAAAAGTTTTAACAATTTCTCCTAAGAAGCCTAATTCGGCAAATCGAAGAATAGCAAAAGTTAAGACTCTTAAACAACCTACCTTTTTAACTGTGAAAATTCCTGGTGAAAAACACAATTTACAGCAACATTCTACAGTTTTGATTTGCGGTGGTAGATCAAAAGATCTTATTGGTGTTCACTTAAAAGCTGTTCGTGGTAAATTTGATCTACTAGGCGTTAATGGTAGAAAAAGTTCTCGAAGTTTATATGGTGTTAAGTCCAAATAAAATACAATCATAACTAACTTAATGGTAGAGTATTTCGCTTACAACGAAAAGGTTAGTAGTTCAAATCTACTGTTATGAATTTTTAAAATGGATGAAATATCTCTTAAAATTTAATTAGTTGTGGCTGAGTGGTTTAAAGCAACGATTTGCTAAATCGTCAAATAAAAATTCTTTATTTCGCAAGTTCGAATCTTGTCATCTAAT